ACATCGGGTTTTGGAGACCCGCGTTCTACCGAACTGAACTAAGAGCGCTTTCTTATCATAAAAGACAAGAATGTAAAGACACTTTTTTTAACCCCAATTTAATGAACGATTATATATTAATATAATTGGAATCGATCTTAATTAATCCCTCGTTACTGCTCAACGAAGAAGTAATAGGTAGGGATGACAGGATTTGAACCTGTGACATTTTGTACCCAAAACAAACGCGCTACCAAGCTGCGCTACATCCCTACAATTGGTCTACAGTATCATTGTATAGAATTCCTGTCTTGTTTTCCACATCGTTATTTTGTCCATTGATATATACAATTTAATATACAATTTATATGGGCATTTCGTCTTTTTGGTCCCATTTAACATATAATAATAGTAAAAGAAAAGTCTTATATACGTATGAGATACGGAACGGAACCTGTCGTAAAAATAAATGAGTAGTTTTCGGGAATGCTCGGGACGAAAGGGACGTTTTTTTATGTTTTAAGAAAAATTTTATTTACCGGATAGTTGTATATTTCAATTTGAATTAGGGATTCCGTGTACAAGGTTCTTAACTGCATATGCATCTGATCATATATGTATTACCATTTTAGATTACAATAAAAAAAGGAAGGAGATTTTTCAATGCGAGATCTAAAAACATATCTTTCCGTGGCGCCGGTATTAAGTACTCTATGGTTCGGGTCTTTAGCAGGTCTATTGATAGAGATTAATCGTTTTTTCCCAGATGCGTTGACATTCCCCTTTTTTTGATTATTGATACGGTACCAAATAACGAAGATTCGAGATAAAATTAAATATTTGTGACTAATCCTTTGCCCCTTTTTCTCTTTTTTACCTTTTTCCTTAAAGGGAGGAAAGAGAAAAAAGAAAGGGTGTATTCAACAGCTTCGAGACTTGGGTTCAAGTTTGAATTAAATAAATTATTAAATTCAAAAATTAACTAGGGATGGAGGTAGAATAAACAGGGTGTGGCCTAGATCTAGGACAAGACTCTTAGACAAGGTACTTAAATGGAAATGAAATACTGTGATTTGAAATAAAGTTTAGAAATTTTTTTAGTATATTGATATTGATTGCAGGGAAGTTTTTATAATTGGATTTCAAGTTAATAACTTCTATTTTTCCTTCCTTTCTTCTTCTTCGTTTCGGATCGAAAATAGAAGAGTTGAGTAAATCAAAAATCCAAAGGGGGTTCATGGCCAAGGGGAAAGATGTCCGAATAACGGTTATTTTGGAATGTACCAGTTGTGTTCGAAACGGTGTTAATAAGGTATCAACGGGTATTTCCAGATATATTACTGAAAAGAATCGTCACAACACGCCTAATCGATTGGAATTGAGAAAGTTCTGTCCATTTTGTTACAAACATACGATTCATGGGGAGATAAAGAAATAGATCGAATCGAGCACATGTATGTAACCCTTCCTTGGAAGGGTAAAAATGACATTCTATATAGAACATAGTTAAATATGATATATATAACATAATTAAATATAAACAAACCAAATCCTATTTATTCTAATTCATTTTAGATCCGACCAAAATAGGATTTTCGGGATAAGGAATAAACTAAACAAACCATGGATAAATCCAAGCGACCTTTTCTTAAATCCAAGCGATCTTTTCGTAGGCGTTTGCCCCCGATTCAATCGGGGGATCGAATTGATTATAGAAACATGAGTTTAATTAGTCGATTTATTAGCGAACAAGGAAAAATATTATCTAGACGGGTGAATAGATTGACCTTGAAACAACAACGATTAATTACTATTGCTATAAAACAAGCTCGTATTTTATCTTTGTTACCTTTTCTTAATAATGAGAAACAGTTTGAAAGAACCGAGTCGACTACCAGAACTGCGGGTCTTCGAGCCAGAAATAAATAGGCTTACTCTTTCGTCACTTGAATAAAAAGTAAAATCAGAACTAAAACGAAGATTGATGTTTTGTTCGAAAAATATGAAAAATACATATTTAATTATCGTGTTGTAAGAAAAAAAAGAATCGGGTAAGAATAAAGATTCTTTTTGAGTGTGTTAATTCATTTTGACTTTACCCTCCCGGAGTTCATTCTCCGGGGAACTCCGTTTAAATTATTCTGGTGGATTCTTTCCAATCTACTTCTTTTATGATCTCATTGGAAATCATATAAAGACAATTTATATTTGATATAGCTATTTGTGCAAGTATTTTACGATTAAGAAGTACCTGTTTCTTATATAGGTCATGTATTAATCTACTATAACTACAGGATACCCCTATTTCACGAATTACTGCGTTTATTCGAGTGATCCACAAACGGCGAAAATTTCTCTTTTGCTTATCCCTATCCCGATGAGACGAAACCAAAGCTCTTATTTTCTGTTGAGTAATTGTTCGAGTAAGTCTTGAATGAGCCCCTCGAAAGCTTGATGCAAATAAACGAATTTTTGTTCTACGTCTCCGAGCTATATTTCCCCGTCTAATTCTGGTCATTTAATAAATGAAACTTTGACGAATAACTAATAGATTTCCTTTCTTTCAGTTATTCTTTTTCCCTTTCCTAGTCTATTAATAACAAAGCTTTTTTCCAATGTATAAACTAAAAATTCCAATGACTTTGGCTACTATAACCTTCCCGACCACTATTTTTATTTTTTCTAGACATTTCACTTCGAAATAAGAAATTATATTTTACTAGGTATCAAAATATAATAAATAAAAAATATAAATGGATAAAGAAATAGTGGCTTCCTTCGTTTATATGGTTACTTCTTAAACGGTGAGGTTTTCTCTATACACCGGAGCCTTTACTTCATTTAATCAATGTTATTGGTAACTTGTATAGTTCACATTCTTTGGCTCTACCCATGAATTATCCAGTAATAGGTCTTTCACGATTAGATCTACTTACACAGTAACGGTATTTAATTATGAAAGTTGGCTGGGTAGCTAACCCTGTTAGTCCGTTCTTGCAAAAGGGGCCTAAGTTTTCTGTTTTTATTTTTAAGTAGGATTTTCTCCGCTTAATGGATAACCATTTGTTACCGATGGAGAATTGCTTCTCATCTTAAATTGAGGTGATTGGATTTGCACCAACGGAAACCATAAATTTCATACACAATAGAATGGATATATTTTTTTTATACTGAATTGAACGGACTTCTTTTTCTATTCTATCCTATTCCCCGGTACTGATCATTGATACTAGAAAAGGTTTTATTTATTTTATCTTTATCCCAGCTCATGATCTGAACGAGTCGCACATACACCCTAGTACATGTTCCTCGACGCTGAGGGCATCCCCGAAGTGCGGGGGATTTTGTGACATTTCTGATTGGCTGTCTTGTATTTCTAATAAGTTGTTTAATAGTTGGCATGTTGAATCATATCATATAAATAATGGGCTGGTTTAGATCGATCCTAACCTGATGATACTTCTATTTAATTATTTAATTTTCCTGATGAAACTTTCTATTTAATTTTGTAGTAAATTCAGCAAAAATCTAAAATAGGAAATCGAGAATTTGCGCGAAAAAAAAAATCCGGGCTTTTTCACTCAACCACCGCTACAAGATCAACAATTCCATAAGCTTGGGCTTCTGTTGCTGACATAAAAACATCTCTTTCCATGTCTTCCGAGACAACCCATAAAGGTTTGTCCGTTCTTTGTACATAAACCCTTGTTAGGGTTTCACGCAGTTTTAGCAGCTCTTCCGCTTCCAGGATAAATTCTCCCGTTTGTGCCTCATAAAAAGAACTAGCAGGTTGATGAATCATTACCCTGATGGTATAACAAAAAAGGGGTTCCTCTATTTTGCATGATGAATAGAAAAGAAAGATAAAGAATAAAAAGAAAAAAAAATAAAGATAGAATTGAACAACCACAACCGTACGGGCATCTTTTATGCATTGCATACGGCTCTATAATAAAATTGACCTTTACCTTCAAAAAAATAGGATCTATCAGACCCAGATCGGTAAATGATCAAATTACCACCCTTCCTTTCGTAGGCGTTCAAAAATACTATGATGGTTCCGTTGCTTTATATATATATATATTTAATATTATTTGGTTTGTTTGTGTTTCAGCAATCCCAAAGTTGCTTTTTATAAAATTAAGGAAAAAAATCTTGTTTTTTATTTTCGAACTCTTTCAGAACACAACTAAGCCCCCGGTGTGAAAATAAAAAAGTTTGTGACGCTGAACTGGAATCTCCAATATAAAAAAATAGGAAATCCCTTTTATCTCATACTACTCTCTCGATACATAATCAAATGTTTTGAAAAAACAATAAAAATTGTTTTATTTTGATATCGAATTCAAAGTGCCATGCTATTATTACTTAATATTAATATTAATATGGCGAAGGCATAGTCTTATTTTTTTCTCTCAAATAAAAACCTCATTGGCGCCAAGCGTGAGGGAATGCTAGACGTTTGGTAATTTCCCCTCCGGCCAAGATAAAAGATCCCATTGAAGCGGCTAATCCCATGCATATTGTCTGTACATCTGGTCGCACAAATTGCATTGTATCATAAATAGCCACTCCAGGGATAACCCATCCGCCGGGAGAGTTTATAAACAAATAGAGATCTTTGGTATCATTCTCGATACTGAGATATACCATAAGACCAATAAGTTGGTTCGAGATCTCGCTATCAACCTCTTGTCCTAAAAAAAGTAATCTTTCTCGATAAAGTCGGTTGATTAGGGTAAAATTAGATCCCTTACGAACCGTACAGGCGCCTTTTGGTGCATACGGTTCAACAAAAAATTGCAAAAAAAATCAATGTGCAGATTCCAATCCTCTTTCTTTTTTCATATTCGTAGAAGGTTCTTTCTTACTTCTAACGAAAGGACTTTTCTTCTATTTTTAAAAAAAGACAGGTTTTTACTCCTTTTCGTATAATATTCTTGTAATATAAAAATAATAGAAAAGAAAAAAGCAGTCACTAAACTTATTGAATTAACTTCTTATTGATATATTGTTTCATC